ATGCCATTCGGAAGTGCTTCATAAAGAAAATTTTCATTAATTCATTTTTTTCTTTAATTTCATTCGGGGTAAAACATTCTAAACTTTTTTAGCAGGGGTGGTATTACACAACCCCTTTTTTTCACAAATGGTAAGTTCCGGATATCCAATTTTTATATTAGAAGGATTACCATATATAACACAAAATTTCTCCGCCGATTCTTTTTAGTCGAGCTTCTCGGTCTGTCATTATACCTTCAGAAGTCGAAAGGATTACAATTCCTATTCCCCCTAAAATTCGTGGAATTCGTTGAGAGTTAGAATAGATTCGTAGACCCGGTCGGCTTATTCTCTTTAAATTTAAAATCGTTTTATAGGATTCTTTCTTATTTCGTCTATGTCTTAGGGTTAAAATCAAAAAATATTGATTATTTTCGCGATGTTTCCTTACGTTTTCGATAAAACCCTCTCGTAAAAGTATTTTAACAATGCTTTCGGTGATGTTAGTCGATCCTATCCGAACCGTTCCTTTTCTATTCATGTCAGCATTTCGTATAGAGGTTATTATATCAGCAATAGTGTCTTTCCCCATGATAAGTTAAAATTCCTTCTTGTTCTATAATTTTGATATAATCAACATGTTCTTTTTCTTTTATTTATATATAGATAGAGACGAATTATATCTAATATATGAATTCAATTATTAATATATAAAATTATTAAGGGTATATGCGTGATACACAATCTATTAATTCATTTTATTTCAATACCATTTTTTTAATCCTATCCTATACTAACTATCGATATTTAGGTCTTATAATACCTCAGGAGCTAATGAAACTATTTTAGTAAAGTTTAATTGTCTCAATTCCCGTGGGATCGCCCCAAAAACTCGAGTTCCTTTTGGATTTCCTTCTTGATCAATGACAACTGCGGCATTGTCATCATATCGTATTATCGTCCCATTGTTACGTTTGAGTTCTTTACGAGTACGTACAATTACAGCTCTGATCACTTCTGATCTTTCTAGCGGAGTATTTGGGATTGCTTCCTTGATTACAGCAACAATAACGTCACCAATATGAGCATAGCGGCGATTACTAGCTCCTATTATTCGAATACACATCAATTCTCGAGCCCCGCTGTTGTCTGCTACATTCAAATAGGTTTGTGGTTGAATCATATTTTTGTATCTCTTCTTTTAATGCAAAGGACGAAGTAAAAAAATATTGTTTGTCAAAAAAAGAAAATTTATAATCTTTTTATCCTTAAATGTTATTTAGCTTTTTCATTCTATATTCCTATTCAGAAATTATGAATTGGGTTTTTATAGGCATTTTTGATGCCGCTATTGAAATAGCTTTTCTGGCTATATTTTCGGGTACACCACCCATTTCATAAAGGATTTTACCTGGTTTAACCACAGCTACCCAGTACTCTGGGGATCCTTTCCCAGAACCCATACGCGTTTCCGCGGGTCTTACTGTAACCGGCTTGTCTGGAAATATACGTACCCAAATTTTTCCACCACGTCGTACATTTCGTGTCATTGCTCGTCGCCCTGCTTCTATTTGTCTAGATGTGATCCAAGCGGGTTCAAGTGTTTGAAGAGCATATCTGCCAAAACAAATACGATTCCCACGAGAGGATATTCCTTTTAGTCTTCCTCGATGTTGTTTACGAAATCTGGTTCTTTTTGGGTTATAGTTGATGGGTTTTTTCTAAATTATAAATTCCATCTCTACTACAGAACTGGACGTGAGAGTTTCGTCTCATCCAGCTCCTCGCGAATAAAAGGACTAATTAAGATATAGATGTAGTTAATGATTAATCCTATTAATCATGGTATTTTTTGAAATTTCATCTTATCTCTTCTAAATTTGTGTATGTCTTTTTCAAAATAGAACCAAAGATGAATTTTATTTCTATTTATTTAAAAATAACGTAATATCATCATTACAAATGTAGTTTTTGTTAGAGTTAGAATATTCTAACAAATCCTTATTTTTTTTTATCTTTTTCATTGTTTTTTTCGTCTTTTATTACTTTTTTTATTTGAAAAAAAAAGTAATTTTTCGCCGGCGAATATTTACTCTTTCAATATCTATTTAAGTTTGCTGTTTATCCCCCGAGGTCTCAGAATCAAAATCAGAATCAGAATAGATAATAAAGTTTCTGGTTTATTCCGCCATCCTGTCCAATGAATTACTAAGATTTGTTTTTCACTAGAATCCTATATATTCATGGGTTCCGTCGTTCCCATCGCTTCTTGATTAATCATTAGGCCTGAATTCTACAATGGAGCTTTTACATGAAATTTTGAATTTCATTTTTTTATTTGTTTTTGAGTTTGAGTCAATTTTCTCAGTTTTTATTGGCTCAAGGCTCTTAATTTTTTGTTTTCGGAACAGATTTATCTAATTATTATGAATGAATCTGTATTGATGCTTTATTACATTGCTTTTCTTACAGTGACCTCATAGATTTTCCAAATTGGAATCATATATCATTAATATTCAAA